TATGGCCTTGATTGATTGTAGTTCGCCATTTTTGTGGTATTAATCCAGACCATCTAATCTGAGAGAAATTGTATTGATAATGACCTCGTAACCAGTTTTTCCATTGATTCGTTCCAAAACTTTCAAGTTTAGTATGCCTTAATTCGGAATGAAACATTCCTTGTGTTACAAAAGAATTCTTTATTGCAGTCGTAAGAAAACAAGATGTTCCACGATAGTCAAGAATGGATCTTAACTTATACAAATTAAGAACTCGGCTTTGTGATAATTTGTAAAATAAATATGCTTGCGACAAGGAGGATAAGTCAAAAAAAAGATGTGAATTTTCCTTACTATTCTGACTATTGTAAAGTGCCCTTTTTAGAGTCGAAATAAAGTGACTTTCTTTTGGATTTTTTTTTTTTTTTATTTCAGGGTTTGTTTCATTATTGTAACTGTATTTATGGAATAAAAGAATGTTTGATTCAAGAACAAGTTGTGTAGGAATTCTGGCAATATGAATGATCCATAGAAAGAAATCTATGTATATTTTTTTAATGAAAATTTTTAGAAAAAAATCTAATTTATAGATTAATCGGGTGCTTCTTCTTTTTATTTTTAATATTTGCCAAATATTTTTTGGTGATTTTACATTATAACTGGTTGTGTTAGGACTACTTTTTTTTCTTGGCGTTACTTTTTTTTTTTCTTTCGTAATACTCTTTATTTTATTTCTGATTGTACTTGTTCTATCAGTCATATTTTGAATTTTTTTTTCTATCAGTAAATAATTTGTCCCATCTCTAAAGTTCATTTTACTAAAGGAATCATGAATTGTCTGATTGTTGATTATAGGATCTTTTTCTTGGGTAGTTTCAATGGATTCATACACTTCTCTCAATCTAAATAATTGAGTTGGATTTCCTTTTGAGAGTTCTTTTTTTATTCTTTTAATAAAAGGAAATAAACCTTTTTTGATAACCCCCTTTTTTGTTTCTTTTGAGTCTTGTAGAATATTTTTGGTTTTTTCTTTTAAAATTCTTAGAACTTGAAAATTATTCTTTTTCATCTTTCGAATTTCTTTTTTTACTTCCTTCAAAATAGGCTTAAAAAAGGAATATTTTTGGTGGGTAGAACCAAAAGGAAGGTTAGTTTGCGTTCCCCAAACCGTTAAAAAACAAAACTTTTTTTGTTCTTTCTTTAGTTCTTTATAAGAAGAAAAAGGGGACCGCGACTTAGATTTGTGCCAAGGTTTCAAATAGAAAGGAAATACTATTTTTATCTGAATACCCTCTTTAAACCAATTTTTCGGAAGTTCTAGTTCTGATACTTGAACACCATCATAAGTACATATAATATGCTTTTCTCTATTCCACTCCTGGAAATCCTCAGTCCACTCGGGGGGTTGGGACAATAAGATACGTCCTATATTTTTAACTATTATCAATGAGGATAAGAAAATATATTTTCTCAAAATTGATTGAATTATTAAAATAAAACTTCTTATTGCGTGCGGATATGGAAGGAAATCCCAGGCCTCCGTGATTTTTAGGAACGCTTTTTCCTTTATTTTGTTCTCCTCTTCTTCCTTTTCTCGTTGGTTCTCCTCTTCTTCCTTTTGTCTTTTTTTTTGTTCTTCCGTATAATCTTTGAATTCTGGGCCTTTACCCATCCAATTTTTAAAAATCAATTTCATCTGTTCGGGTATATTCAAAGAAAAAAGGAAGGATTTTTTGATTCTGTCCAAAAAAAGCGGGGAATGCGCATTTGCTTCAAACAGTTTCAAAATAAGAGTTTTGCGCCTTTGGGCACGTATAGACCCCTTGATTAATTCTCGACGAAAATCAGATTCTTCCGAATAGTCTCTAATACGCACCCAGTTTTTGGCACCAGCCTTGCGACTACGTCGTTTGGCAGGCTTATAAAGCATTACACGGTCACTTTTTCTTGAACGTATATGATAATCCATCGGTAGACCTTCGTGAGCTTCGCCCGACAGGAATTGCAACTCGGTAATAAGTTTGTATGACCATCGAGGGACTTTTTTACTTATTTCTTTTATTACAAATTTTTTTCTTTTTTGACCATTAGGGCTAGTTAGAATTGTATTCAATAAAAATTTGAAAAATTTTGCTCTTTTTGCTGAACCAATCCTTCCTTGTTCTTTTTCTGAAAATAAAGAGAGGCCCTTCAAATTTAAACTCGATCCCGATTCTCTATCAAATTTACTGATTAAAGTAAAGAAATGACGATTTTCCGTTGAAAAAGTTTTTTTATCAAATCGGTCTATTTTCTGTTCAAACTCTTGGTAATCAGTATCCGGAAGAAGGATACTATGAATCTTATTAATTTCCATTGTCTCTATGAAATTTTCTAACGAAATTTTTTTTATGATTGACGGTGAAAATTTTTTTTTGATTGTTCCACGATATGACCCATTCAAAATGGGATCATACATTTTAGGCAAGTAATCTTTTCTAGTCTTATCATTACACAATCTAGTACTTTTTTCGAGTATATC